ATGCGTTGAATCTACTCTACTAGACATAAGGACATTGGAACCTTATATTTTATTTTAGGCGCATGAGCGGCTATATTGGGCTCATCCATAAGATCTATTATTCGAATTGAATTATCTCAACCAGGGAGATTTTTAGGAGATGACCAACTATATAATTCATTAGTAACTGCACATGGGTTAGTTATAATTTTTTTTATAGTAATACCTATTCTTATTGGAGGCTTCGGTAATTGATTATTACCTTTAATAGTAGGGGCAGTAGACATGTCATTCCCACGGTTAAATAATCTTAGATTTTGATTGCTTCCGCCTTCTATGATCATACTATTAAGATCTTCAATAATTGAGGGTGGTGTAGGAGCCGGCTGGACACTTTATCCTCCACTATCAGACTCCGTATCTCATTCAGGCCCATCCGTTGACATAGCCATCTTTTCATTACATATAGCTGGTGCCTCATCTATTTTAGGGTCATTAAATTTTATTTCGACTATTATAAATATACGAACTAAAGGAATAACAACTGAACGAGTACCATTATTTGTTTGGTCAGTTGTTATTACTACTATTTTATTATTGTTATCATTACCAGTTTTAGCAGCAGCTATTACAATATTACTTACAGATCGAAATTTAAATACTACTTTCTTTGACCCTATAGGAGGGGGGGATCCTATTTTGTTTCAACATTTATTTTGGTTTTTTGGGCATCCAGAAGTATATATTTTGATTTTACCTGGTTTTGGTGCTATTTCCCATATTGTATCAGGTAGATCTAAAAAAATTGAACCTTTTGGGTCTCTGGGGATAATTTATGCCATAATTGGGATTGCAGTATTAGGATTTATTGTATGGGCACATCATATATTCACTGTAGGACTAGATGTTGATACACGGGCGTACTTTACAGCTGCAACCATAGTAATTGCGGTTCCAACTGGAATCAAGGTATTTAGATGACTTGCTACTATATATGGCTCTAAAGTATTGTACTCACCAGCCATATTATGGACCATTGGGTTTCTATTTCTATTTACAATAGGGGGTTTAACTGGGTTAGTGTTATCAAATTCTTCATTAGATATCGTCCTTCATGATACTTATTATGTAGTAGCTCATTTCCATTATGTACTTAGAATAGGAGCTGTATTCGCTATCTTTGCAGCCTTTAATTATTGGTACCCCTTATTTATTGGGTTGGGGCTAAATCCAATTCTATCTTTAAGTCAGGTTTATGTTATGTTTTTAGGTGTAAACATTACCTTTTTCCCTCAACATTTTTTAGGATTAAGTGGAATACCACGACGGATATTCAGACTATCCAGATGTGTATACAGATTGAAATGTAGTATCATCATTTGGTTCTGTATTAACTACTGTTGCTTTAATTTTATTTATCTACTTATTGATGGGAGTCATTCAGATCATCAGCGAGCAATAATCTTTCCAGGATTAGCAGCTTCATTAGAACTTTTAGTTCAACATACTCCTTTAAGGTATCATTCGTATAATGAAATTGTGCCAGTATATAGTTTAGGGGAAAGCAAATTGATTGCATTTAATTGTTAATTAAAAGTAAGTTTCTAACTCCCTTAGGTGGCAAAATGAAGTCAGATAGTAATACAAGATTCCGTTTCTCCAAGTATATCTTACATCTCTGGTTTCCATGATTATATAATATTGACATTAGTTTTGGTTTTATCAGTAATTGGCTATGTTCTTGTTTTGTTAATTATAGGCCGCCTTACTAATCGTTATATTTTAGAGGCTCAAGAAATTGAGACAGTGTGAACTATTGTTCCAGCTTTAATTTTAATTATAATGGCAGTACCGTCAATTCAAATTTTATACATAGTAGATGAGGTTGTGGATCCAAAATTAACAATCAAAGTTATTGGACATCAATGATATTGATCATACCAATATGGTGATTTTCCATTTATTTCCTTTGATTCATATATGTTACCGATAGAGGAATTAAAATTAAGGGACTATCGTCTATTAGAAGTTGATAATCGATTAGTTTTACCAATAAAACAAGAAATTCGAATAGTAGTATCTTCAGCAGATGTAATTCATTCATGAACTGTCCCTAGTATAGGTGTCAAATTAGATGCTGTTCCAGGACGGTTAAATCAAGTATCAATATTTATGTTAAAACCGGGAGTCTATTATGGACAATGTTCAGAAATCTGTGGTGTAAACCATAGTTTTATGCCTATTTGTATTGAAAGAATTTCTAGATCAGACTTTATTTCATGGGTGAAAAGAATTTAAGGCTTTAGTTAATATAATAATAATAGTTTGTCAGGCTATAGTAATCTTTAAAGTTAAGCTGATGCCTCAATTATCTCCTATTCATTGATTATATTCATTAATTTTTAAAGGGTTGCTTATATTTAAATTAATTGCAAATATATGATGAATAAATTATTTTATTTATTTTAGTTTCCGCTATTTTTACATGAAGTACACTATCTATAAATGATGTAATGTTAGTATATTTAGTACATGTTCCTTCCAAGAATAAAGATTTAGTAACATTATAGATATGCTAGTTTAAAAAAAAACATTAAACTGTAAATTTAAAATTATTATTTTGCATGTTTAAATTTATATATTTGATTCGAATACCTTTTCATTTAGTAGAATTAAGACCATGACCACTAATAACATCATCAAGTGCCTTAATATTGACTATTGGGCTAACTAATTGATTCCATTATAAAGTAAATAATTATTGTATATGATTAGGCCTAATATTACTTCCTTTAGCTATATATATATGATGGCGAGACACTATTCGAGAATCTACATATCAAGGTAATCATACATTTATAGTGACAAAAGGCTTGCAGTGAGGTATAATGTTATTTATCACCTCTGAGGTTTGTTTTTTTTTTGGTTTTTTTTGGGCATTTTTTCATAGAAGATTAAGTCCTAGACCTGAAGTAGGGTGCGTATGACCGCCTGTTGGTGTATTAACACTTAATGCTTTTGGAGTTCCTTTATTAAATACTATTATTTTGTTGTCTTCTGGAGTTACTGTTACCTGGGCTCATCATAGGTTGAAATCTGGGGTAAGGCGTAAGGATTTTGTGTATGCTTTAAGCATTACTATTATATTGGGAGTATATTTTACTGCYTTACAAGTAGGGGAATATTTTAACTCACCGTTTTCTATTGCTGATAGGGTCTATGGTTCAGTATTTTTTGTAGCTACTGGTTTTCATGGAATTCATGTAATTAATTGGTCTATTTTTTTATTTATTTCATTATTTCGGTCTAAATTATTACATTATTCGAAAGTTCATCACTTAGGGTTTGAGAGTTTCAGCTTGATATTGACATTTTTGGTTGATGTAGTATGAATTTGTTTATATTTATGTATTTATTGATGGGGTTCTTTATTGTTAAGTGAATGGTTTACATAGATTTTTGAAATCTACTTAATAAGTTCAATTCTTATAATAATAAATGATTGATCCTTTTTGTTTTTTAATCGTTATTCTTTTTTTAAATATACTATTTATTAGAACCCCTTTAGTTATATTGTTAAATATTTTATTTATTTCACTAATATTATCGTGTATATTTTCAATTTTATTTAGAAATTGATTTGCATTTATAATTTTTTTAATTTATGTTGGGGGGATGTTAGTCATATTTTCTTATTTTGTTGCTTTAACCCCAAATCAATTTATTCGATTGAATAAAGTTGTTTTTAGTCTATTTATTGGCTTATTAGCCCTTATAAGGTTATTAAATAGTGATATAAAGCCTTATAAATATACATATGCGTCATTATATGATTCGATATATAATAGATGCTATTTTTATATATTGATTTTAATAATTTTATTACTTCTTTTAATAATACTCATTGTTGTAAAGTTAGTATATAGTTCAAAAGGCCCCCTTCGACCGTTTAAATATGATAATACAATTACGAAAAAGTCATCCAGTTATAAAAGTTTTAAACGGGGCAATAGTTGATTTACCAGCCCCTCTTAATATTTCAATTTGATGAAATTATGGATCATTGTTGGGCCTTATACTAATTATTCAATTGATTACTGGTTTATTACTCTCTATACATTACTGTAGGAATGTTGAATTGGCATTTTCTTCAGTTGTTCATATTATGCGTAATGTAGATTTTGGATGGATACTTCGATACACTCATGCTAATGCAGCATCCTTATTTTTTTTATTTATGTATATTCATATTGGTCGGGGAATTTATTATATATCCTTTGTATTAATTGAGGTTTGAAATATTGGTGTAGTCTTGTTTATTCTTACAGTAGCAACAGCATTCTTAGGATACGTTTTACCTTGAGGGCAGATGAGATTCTGAGGAGCAACGGTTATTACAAATCTATTATCTACAATTCCATATAGTGGAACCTCAATTGTAGAGTGGGTATGAGGGGGCCTCTCTATTAGCAACCCAACACTAACTCGATTTTTTTCTATCCATTTTGTTCTACCTTTTGTAATGGTAGCTTTTGTTATTATTCATTTATTATTTTTACATCAAACTGGTTCTAATAATCCGTTGGGTGTAGTCTCTGATTCAGATCGAACTACGTTTCATCCGTATTATTCAATTAAAGATCTGTTAGGATTTTTACTTGCTTTTTTATTATTATTAATGTTGGTATTTTTTATACCAAATTTGTTTAGGGATTCAGAAAATTTCATACCAGCTAATCCATCGATGACTCCTACACATATTAAGCCAGAGTGGTATTTTTGATGGATTTACGCAATTTTACGTTCTATTCCAAATAAGTTAGGTGGGGTGGTTGCTGCAATTTCTGGAATTTTGGTAATATTTATTTTGCCATTTTATAATTTTAGTCAAGTTAAGTCCTTTATATTTTATCCTTTAAATAGTATATTCTTTTTTTATTTATTGATTTTCCCATTTATTATTTTAACTTGAATTGGTGGCTGTCCAGTAAAAGACTTATATATTTATGTTGGTCAAGTATGTACCTTAATATATTTTTCTTATTTTTTATTAACTCCATTTTTATTAAAATTATTTGATATCTTTATAGGAAAAAATTAAATTTTAAGATTTTAAGTTAAGTAAACTATAACCCTTCAAAGGTTAAAATAATAAGGTTAAATCTTGATTTAAATTTTGTTAAATAGTTATTAGTCTATTTAGGAGTAAGTGGTTTTATCAATTATTAATATGTGTTTAGATGTATTTTCTATCTTTGATGTTTATGAATTTAATTCAATAATATATGATAAGCGAATAGTCACTGTATTTATGGTTCTAGTGCCTTTAATCTTATGTGCTTTTTTAATAATTACATTATGAAGGTTTAATTTTAGATTTATTAGAGTGATAAAAAAAATTATTAAGATTATAAGAGATCAGTGTAATCGCTCAACATCTTATATATTAAAGGGTTATTCAATTATTATTATTTCATTATTTTTAGTTTTAATTTCTGTTAATCTATTTGGGTTAGTATCTTTTTCATTTTCGACATCGTCACATTTATTATTTACATTAATAGTTGGACTTCCTCTCTGGATAAGAATAATTTTATCTGGATTTATATTTAGAAGGAAAGCTTTTATTGCTCATCTTTTACCAGATGGGGCTCCATTATGATTGAATCCATTTCTAGTATTAATTGAATCAGTTAGAATTATGGTTCGTCCACTACTTTATCATTTCGTCCCACTGCGACCATGGCTGCTCTCATGTAGTTATAGGTTTAATAACTACCCCCTTTCCCGTTTTTATAAGTTATTGTGCGGTTCGTTCTTTTACGCTGTGCACCCGGCCTTTCAGTTTTTACGTTTTTTGCGCATTCTATTTGGAACGTGTAAGTTTACGGTGTTTCATTGTGACCGTCCGCCGTTATATTCTTATGATTATTATTAATTTGAAAAAGCGAATTATTGCGTTTTCTTTCGGCGAAAATGAGATTATTTTCTCTTTCAAAGAAGTTTCAGGGAGAGACTCACCTTTAACTAGGTGTCGAAAAAAAGATACGTAGACTAAAAGCATGTTTATAAGGAAAAATGTAAGTAAAAAAATAATTTTAGTGTGTTGTGGTCTCATATTTATAGAAAATCTATCTTTCATCGTGCTGTTTCATAAATACTTTTTATTTTTATATTTAGTATTGTATATGCTAACAAAACAAAGCATTAGGTTCTTATTAAAAATTTATTCATTATATTTAAAATATTTTGAACTAATTTACACAGTTCATGCTTGTATGATAATTCCACTATTTCTCTATAGGATCGACATTTTGCCCCTTGGCAAAAAAATGACAATTGGGTCGAGTTTGATTGTATTTTGCTATAATTATCTCGGAGCAGGTTTCCCCCCCAGCAACTCACAGATGCGCAATTATCTGTGGATCCCGTCCTCGTGTTCGCGATTCTCGACCCCCGTTGAGGCGTTCCTATTGATTGGCTGAGATGGGTTATGAATCAGTTCACATATTGTACTTATTTATTATTTAAACTCAAAATCATTAGGGGATGGTATGATTACGGCAATCACCAATCGGATTGGTGATGTATTATTATTGATTTCAATTGTCTTATGTGTTGGTCAGTGTCATTGATATTCTGTAGATATATGATTCATTAATTTATATGAAAATAAGACTCAAGTAATATTAATTCTAGGTGCGGGGATAACGAAAAGGGCCCAAATTCCATTCAGTAGATGGCTACCAGCTGCGATGGCAGCCCCAACTCCAGTGTCAGCATTAGTGCATTCATCAACTTTAGTGACTGCTGGGGTGTTTTTACTGATTCGGTTTTATGATTTTTTATATTGCTTTAATTATTTTAATACAGTATTGCTATTGGTTTCCATTATGACTATAGTTATATCTGGTCTTGCTGCCTCTGTTGAGTGAGATATAAAGAAAATTATTGCTTTATCTACTCTAAGCCAGTTAGGTCTAATAATAATAACATTGAGGTTAAATATGTTAGATTTAGCTTACTTACATATAGTTAGGCATGCATTATTTAAGGCATTGTTATTTATTTGTGCAGGTAATTTGATTATGAATTTTTTTCATAGTCAAGATTTACGATGAATGGGAAACCTATCCTTACAAATACCATTAACATCTTTATCTATTCTTTTGTCTAGAATGGCTATAGGGGGTTTCCCGTTTTTATCTTCATTTTATACTAAAGATCAAATTCTAGAGTTACTAATCTATAATAGTTGGTCAGTAAGGGTTGTAGTATTAATATATGTATCTATTGGGATTACGGTTTTTTATAGATTACGGTTTTGTATCAATTTATTATGAATAGTACCTATATATTGTGTATTAGTTTCATTAAATGAAAATAAGAATGTTGCAGTTCCTATATTTATTATGGGCTTAATGACTGTATGTATGAGATGCATTCTTTTATGAATTTATCCTAATCCCCCTACTTTAGTTCATATGGATAAGTTAGTTATATTAATACCTTTAATGATTATTTTTGTTGGGATTCTGTTTGCTTTATTATGAAGTGTTATATCCCCTGAGATAGATATCCCTACTCAATTAATAAATAATTACATGTGGTTTATAGTACCCTTGAGAACTCAAGTAATTCTGGGTTTTATACCTAACACTAAATTATGTTTAGAATTGTTAGATCAATCGTGATTGGAGTATTTAGGTGGCTACGGGATACATGAATTCCTAAATTGAATATATAGATACTTTATTAAATTCATGAATTGGGAAATGATGTGAATCATGCTTAAAATGGGTTTATTCATAATCTGTCATATTTTTTTTTTGTGTATAGGTATTTAGATAGATTAAGTAAATCGTACCGCTGAAGATGGTAAAATAAATAAATTTTCTAAATATTATATATGGTGTATAGCACATTAGATTTTCATTTTAAGGGAGTATATAATACTATATCAGAATATAGTTAAAGTATAACATAAATTTTGGAGATTTAAATTTTTTTTTATATTCTGAATGCTTAGAAAGCATTATGCAGTGATATTTGTAATTCATTATTTGGGAATACCCTCTAAGTTGTGTTATATATATTGTTATTAGTTATTCCTGTAGTATGTGTAATTAATGTAGTGTTTCATGCTACTTCATTGTTAATGGTTTTATTATCTTTAGAAGCAATAATGCTATCTGTAATATTTATATTAATTGGGTCATGTATGTTTATTGAGATAAGGATTCCTATAATTAGTGTAATAGTTTTAAGTGTAAGAGTTTGCGAAACTAGTCTTGGTTTATCTATTTTAGTTATTATAACACGGTCGTATGGATCCGATATAGTTAATCTTCTATCAATATCTAAATGTTAAAGTTATTTTTACCTATAGTTGGGCTTTTAATATTTTTAAATTTAAACTATGTTTGAGTGTTATTTATTTTAATTGTTATGCTTAGCTTATTAAATTTCTTATTTAACTATATAAGTTGAGGCATAATTTTAATCAAGTTGAGAAGATGAAGAATAATTGATTCAATGTCATCTTTATTGATAGTGCTAACTATATGAATATGTATTATAATAGTAATTTGTAGTTTTAAGTATTTTATATATTTTTATAGAGTATTAGTTTGTTTTTGAAACTTACATTGAGTATTCATGTTAGTTTTATTAATAAGATTTAGACAAGTTAATATTGTATTATTTTATATTTTATTTGAGTTTTCTTTGATTCCAACTATATGATTAATTATAAAGTGAGGCTACCAACCTGAACGATTACAGGCTAGTCTATATTTAGTTATATACACTGTTATGGGTTCATTACCTATATTGTGTTGTATTCTATTTATGGGATACTGCAATAGTAGATTAAGATTTTTCATATGACCGGTATTTGTGAATATGTATTTTATTGAGTCTTGATGGTTGATGTTTTTGTTGGGGTTTTTAGTAAAATTACCAATATATCCTTTCCATCTTTGATTACCAAAAGCTCATGTTGAAGCTCCTGTATCTGGTTCTGTTATTTTGGCTAGTATTTTGTTAAAATTAGGTGGTTATGGGGTTATTCGAATAGGATTAATGTATCCGTGATTAAATTTGAGCTCAATTCCTATATTATTGAGGTTTAGATTATTAGGTGGGGTAATTAGAAGATTTATTTGTTTGCGTCAGATTGATTTAAAATCATTGATTGCTTATTCATCAGTAAGTCATATAGGTTTAATGTTAATGGGTGCATTATCTTCATCTAAAGTTGGATTATTTGGGAGAATAATGATAATAGTATCTCATGGATTTAGATCTTCGGCTTTATTTATTATAGCAAATATAAATTATGATTCATGTAATTCGCGTAGTATTCTTGTATGTAAAGGTACATTGTTAGTAGTTCCTGTAGTGAGATTGTTTTGATTCTTATTTTGTATTATAAATATAGCGGCACCACCATTTATTAACTTAGTGAGGGAAATCTCAATTATAATAAGTGTCACATTTATTAGTAGAGGCTCATTAATAGTAATTGGTTTAATTAGGTTCTTGACATTATGCTATTCATTAAATATGTATGCTGTTATTAATCATGGTAGATGAAGGAACTACTTAGGCATATATAAAATGGTTTGACTAAAGGATTATGTAATACTGATTTATATAATTGTTCCATCATTGATATTATTGTTAAAGTTAAATTTATTTATTCTCTTAGAATTTAGTTGATAGACAACATTAAATTGCAAATTTAAAGGAAATTATTTTAATTCTATAATAAGATAAGCTAAATTTAAGCTAATGGGTTCATGCCCCAAAAATGATTAATTCTCTTATTAATAGTTTAATTCTAGCTAGTAATTTAGTGATTTCCTAGTTCTATATGCTAATTTTGTAAAAATAGAATTAATGGTATGATATGAATTTATAATGTATTATAATGGCAGTAGATAAATTTATTTATGTGTGACTACATGAAATTGTGGAGGATATTTAATTTGGCCAATATTGTGCCAGCCGCAGCGGTTAAACAATAGAAATCTAAATATAAAATTTTTATAATGATAAGTTAAATAATAAATGAGGTAAAATTTTATATCAATGAATTTACATTATCATAATAAAGATCTAAATTAAAACAAGGATTAGATACCCTTTTATTTTTATTCAATATATAAATTGGGGACTACGAGCTTTAGCTTAGAAACCAAAGAATATGGCGGTATTTTACTCAGTCAGGGTGGCATGTATCTTAATTTGATAGTCCACGTTTTTTAGTCCTAGTCTTGAAGAACAGTGTGTGTACTGCCGTTATACATGATTCTATAGAATAATGTGAGATATATAGCATTATATAAATAGTCAGGTCCAAGCGCAGCCAATGATTAGGTGAGAGTGTGCTACATTTATTTAAACATTCTAATTATTTAGTTAAATCTAAATATGAGGCAGAACTTGATAGTAATTAAATTGATTAAATTTAATGAAACAGATTAGAAATATGTACAAATCGCCCGTCACTCCTTTATAAAGGATAAGTCGTAACATAGTAGATGTAATGGAAATTGTATCTATCAGATTATACGCATATATTTAATGTATTTTACTTACACTCGAAAGAAAACTTTTTTTTTTAATCTGATCAAATGTTTATTAACCTAAAAAATTAAAATATAAGAAGAAGTGGAATAAAATAAAACAGTGATGGGGTTAAATTTGATTACAGTAGGTTATCGTACCTTTTGCATTATGGGTTTATAAGGTATAATATTAATATTAATTTCTCGAAAACTCTAATGAGCTAGAATATAATTGTTAAGAACTAATAAGTCATTGTTGCATTAATTTATAAAAATTATATTTTAGAAGTTATACACTAATCGCATTAAGTTATAGCTAGTTTCTATTATTACTATAAATTAGTGAATTTATAAAGTTTTGATTTTTAGGGGACAAGCTCTAATAATAAACCAATCGTACATAAAATTATAACAGGTAGACTTAGAATCAGTCACTATAAATACTTTATCGTAGTTTATAATATATTTTAATGAATTAATGGAAAAATAAAATAGAATGATTCATGAATCAATTTAGTATCATACAATGTAAATATCAGTAGTTATTAAAATAGTATTAATGAATTCGGCAAAGTAAATTTTCGACTGTTTAGCAAAAACATTTCCTTATGATATAGAGATTTAAGGTAAACCCTGCCCAATGATTAATTGAATGGCCGCAGTATTCTGACTGTGCAAAGGTAGCATAATAATTTGTTTATTAATTGTAAACTGGTATGAAGGGGATTACGAAAAATTGACTGTCTCTATACTATTTATTTAATTTAATCTTTAGTGTGAAGAAGCCTAGATTTAATTGTTAGACAAGAAGACCCTATAAAGCTTAATTTTAATATAAAGATAGTTTATATAAAATTTGATTGGGGCGATCTTTGATTTATTAAACATCAATTTTTTTTATGATTAATAGATCTTTATTTGACCCTTTATTAGATCAGAAGATTAAGTTACTTTAGGGGTAACAGGCTGATTTTATACAGGAGTACTTATCTAATATAATGTTTGGCACCTCGATGTTGACTTAAGAAACCTACATGGCGCAAGAGCTTTAGTAAGGGGGTCTGTTCAACCCTTAAATTTTTACATGAGTTGAGTTCAGACCGGCGTGAGCCAGGTTAGATTCTATCTACAATAAATTAATATTTATGGTTGTTGTACGAAAGGACCTAATCATTTCTATTATAGAATTAATGTTGTTAATTTTAATAAGTTGGCAGATTAATGCAATTGATTTAGGTTCAATAAATGAATTATTTCACTTATTAGTTACTTGTTTATGGAAACTATAGATTTTGAAAGTCTAAAATAAATGTTCGAATCATTTAGTGACTTTGTTATTTAGTTTATATTAGAACACTTAATTTGCGTTTAAAAAGAGTTATTCAATAACATATACAATGGCAGATTAGTGCATTAGGTTTAAACCCTAAAAATGAGTAAATTCTTGTATAAGTGTTACAGATTATTTCATTATTGATTAGGCTCATTATAGCATTAATAGCTATAGCCTTCTTTACTCTTCTTGAGCGTAAATATTTAGGATACAGACAATTACGTAAAGGTCCAAATAAAGTAATGTTTTTAGGATTACCACAGCCTATGGCTGATGCAATAAAACTATTTTTAAAAGAGCAAAATTTTCCAGTTTCTTCTAATAAGTTATATTTTGTATGTGGTCCGATGTTAAGATTAGTTTTAGCGTTATTTTTATGATCCTTATTCCCATCTAATAATCCTGGGTGATGATTTAAGTATAGTGTTTTATTTTTTTTATGCGTGAGATCGGTTAATGTTTATAGAATTATGTTATCTGGGTGAGGGTCCAATTCAAAATATGCTTTATTGGGGTCTTTACGAGGAGTAGCACAAACTATTTCTTATGAGATTAGTATAGCATTAATCTTATTGATTGGCTTGTTGATAAAAATGTCTATAGATATAAGAAAGATTAGATTTAGTTCTTATTCTATTTTATTTTTAATAATGTTTCCTGTTGTATTAATATGGTTTGTAACTAATTTAGCAGAAACTAATCGAACCCCATTCGATTTTGCTGAGGGAGAGTCGGAGTTAGTATCTGGATTTAATATTGAATATGGTTCTAGATTGTTTGCTTTAATTTTTATAGCTGAATATTGTAATATTTTATTTATAAGTTTAGTCACTTCTCTAGTTTTTTTTACATTTGTACTAAAATTTTTATCAGTTGGGTTAATCATTATTACTATATTTCTTTCTAGAATGTTTATTTGAGTTCGTGCAACTTATCCTCGAATACGATATGATCTATTAATATATTTAACATGGAAATCTTTTTTACCATTAAGAATTAGTGTTTTTACTATGTTAGTGTTAATTTTTATTTTATTTTAACATTAAGCCGGATTAACGGATGACATTGATGGTGTTAAATATGAATAATTTCTAGTGTTTGATTAAAGAGCTTGATTTATAGCGTATAACTTTTAATTATAAGATATCTTTGATTTTAATCATATGTTCAGATTTTGTATATTACTAGTAATTTGTTTAATTATTCCGTTACTTTTATTTTTTGTGTCTCATTTTATTTATTTTAAAAATAAAGTAAGATTCCAAAAGCTCACCCCTTTTGAATGCGGGTTTGATAATTTAAATAGTGCACGAGTTCCATTCTCTACTCGTTTTTTTTTACTTGGGATTATTTTTATTATTTTTGATATTGAAATTGTTTTATTGATACCTATTCCATTATTAAGGCTAGCTAATAATTGTATTTATATTTTTTTAAAATTATTTCAATTGTTATTATTTGGGCTAGTTCATGAATGAATGGAAGGCTCCTTAGATTGAATAAATTAAGGAGTAATTGTTGGGCTTCTAACCCGATATAGATGTTTGTTCATTGCTTCTTTATGAAATTTTCATCTGTAATATTTATGTCTATTATTGTATTGATTTTAAGAACAGTTATAATAGTATCTTGTAATTCTTGACTTAGACTTTGAGTTTGTTTAGAATTGAATATATTTATATTTATCCCAGTAATTATATGAAGAACATCCGATTATGAAGAAGAGGGGGCTGTAAAATATTTTATTATTCAGTCTTTGGCTTCTGCTATATTAGTAATTTCAATTTTTTATTCATATAATTTGTCTGATTTAGAGGTAATAGTAACATTTTTTTTAGCTATAGCAATTTTTATAAAAATGGGTTCCTTCCCATTTATTTTTTGATATACATCTGTAATAAAATCTATTAGGTGAATTAGATGTATAATTCTTAGGACATGGCAAAAATTAGGGCCTTTATTGATTTTAATTTTTTTTATTAATAGCTTAAACAAATTATTTATGTTTGTGAGATTAATTAACGTATTAATCGGCGGTTGTGCTGGATGTATACAACCTGATTTGCGTGCTTTGATCGCTAATTCATCTATTTCACATTTAGGTTGAATACTAAGAATCCTTAGTGGAGTTTATCAAATCTGAAGAATTATTTACTTTATTATATCCACACTATTAGTGTTCCCATCCTTTTTTATTTTAATAATAATAAATGTAAAAAAACTATCCTCCTTATTATTAAGAAAAGTCCCATTAAGTTATTCATTAAGACTTATGTTATTATTATTATCTCTAGGTGGAGTCCCACCTATATCTGGGTTTCTCCCCAAATTAATAATTTTAAATATTTTAGTTTATGAAAATTTGCTTATAGGGGTCCTAATAGTAATTTTTTCATTAATATCTTTATATATATATATAAATATATTTTTTACTATATTTATTTTCTATTATATAAATTTAGAGTTAAAATTAGAGTTTGAATTATGTAATATTGATGTCTATTTTAATTTCTTTTTGTTTATTACCTATAGTAATAATTTATATTT